GTGGGTTATCCAATTTTTTAAAATTGGTTTATTCTGCAGCAACAAATGCTATTCACAATGTCGGTTTAAACGAAGCAAGTTTAATCATTAGCAAAGCGGAAGTCGTGAAGGGGTACTACTGTGAAAAAATTAAAACCTCGAGCTCGAGGGCGTAGTTATCCGATAAAAAGACCCGTTTTTCATATAACTATTGGATTAAAAGATATATCTGTAAAGGAAGTATAAAAAAGGAAGTATAAAGGAGCCAAATACGCCATATTATACTTCAAAGGCAACGTATGGAGAAATAAAAATAAGTAAGTACACGGATATGACGTGTCATGATATATATAGTATTGGGAGATTATGGGACAAAAAATAAATCCACTTGGTTTCAGACTTGGTGCAACCCAAGGTCATCATTCTCTTTGGTTTGCACAACCACAAAATTATTCCGAAGGGCTACAAGAAGATCAAAAAATCCGAGATTGGATCAAGAATTATGTACAAAAAAATATTCAAATATCCTCTGGTGTTGAGGGAATTGCATGCATAAAGATTCAAAAAAGAATCGATTTGATTCAGGTCATAATCTATATGGGATTCCCAAAATTATTACTAGAAGGTAAAGGTGGGCCTCGAAGAATCGAAGAATTGCAGATAGATGTACAAAAAGAAATTAATTGTGTAAACCGAAAACTCAACATTGCTCTTACAAGAATTACAAACCCTTATGGACACCCTAATATTCTCGCCGAATTTATAGCCGGACAATTAAAGAATAGGGTTTCATTTCGAAAAGCAATGAAAAAGGCTATTGAATTAACTGAACAAGCAGGTACAAAAGGAATTCAAGTACAAATTGCAGGACGTATCGACGGAAAAGAGATTGCGCGTGTCGAATGGATCAGAGAGGGCAGAGTTCCTCTACAAACCATTCGAGCTAAAATTGATTATTGTTCCTATGCAGTTGGAACTATCTATGGGGTATTAGGCATCAAAATTTGGATATTTGTAGACGAGGAAGCCTAAGCCTTTATTTGACTTGTCTTTACGGAAATAAAAAAGCAAAAAATGACAAACTCTTTCATTCTTTTTCTGTTAAATCAAAAAAAAATGGGCAATTCTATAAGGTTGAATAAAAATTCAATTCATTTTTTTATATTGATATAATTGCTATGCTTAGTGTGTGACTCGTTGGTTTTTGTAGGGTTAGTAGTCAAAAAAACGGACTGGCCCATAGTATGAACTAATAACTATCGAACTAATAACCAACTCACCGCTTCATATTATCTGGATCTAAAGAACTAGTCACGATATGATATATTGATCATATCATTGTAGCAACTTAATTTTTGTTTGCATAAACAAGCAAAAAAAAGAAAAACCAATCTGATTTTAAGTTGTGAAGCAATAACAAAAAGAATGCAGATAAATGGAAGGGTGAGAGAAAGAGAGAAAAAGAATACTAATGCTATATGATTCCAATATGTAAGGTCTCTGAGCGATCTTATAAAGGATAGCGTAATAAAGCATCAATACTAATTTGATTGATCTATAATTCGATTAATTTGTTCATAGAACAAAAAAAGTCAAGAGCCCTGGGTCCACAAAGACTGAGAAAATTGACTCAATAACACATTTCATTTTCATTAGGAGCTCCGCTGTAGAATTCAGGCCTAACCATTAATCGCGAAGCGATGGGAACGACGGAACCCGTGGATGCAGAAGATTCTATTGAAAACGAATCCTAATAATTCATTGGGTAGGATGGCGAAACGAACCCGGGACCAATCCACTTTTATTCTGAGAGGCCATGTCATAGGATAACCCTACAACTGAAATAGATATGGAAAGAGTAAATATTCGCCCGCGAAAGTTTTTATTTTATTGGATTTCTAAATTTTGATAGATCCAATATAATATGATAATAAAAAAGACAAAACAAAATAAATACTCGTTATAATAAAACGAAATTCTATTATTATTATCTATTATCTCTAACTAATCTATAAAATAATTATCTATAACTATAAATAAATAGAAATTGAATACATGTTTAGTTTTTTTTATATAAACTATCAAAACAAGATATACAAATTTCTAATAGATTAGATATTAGATAAAATCTCAAAGACTCCCACGATTCAGTATATTATTCATTAAATACATGTATACCATGTTATAATTGTTATTTTTCATTCGCGAGGAGCTGGATGAGAAGAAACTCTCATGTCCGGTTCTGTAGTAGAGATGGAATTGAAATTGAAAAAGAACCATCAACTATAACCCCAAAAGAGCCAGATTCCGTAAACAACATAGAGGAAGAATGAAAGGAATATCTTATCGAGGTAATCGTATTTGCTTTGGTAGATATGCTCTTCAGGCACTTGAACCCGCGTGGATCACGTCTAGACAAATAGAAGCAGGGCGGCGAGCAATGACACGAAACGTACGCCGCGGCGGAAAAATATGGGTACGTATATTTCCAGACAAACCTGTTACAGTAAGACCCGCGGAAACGCGTATGGGTTCCGGTAAAGGATCTCCCGAATATTGGGTAGCTATCGTTAAACCGGGTAGAATACTTTATGAAATGGGTGGAGTAGCAGAAAATGTAGCCAGAAAGGCTATTTCAATAGCGGCATCAAAAATGCCTATACGAACGCAATTCATTATTTCGGGATAAGAATGTATAACCAAAGAAAAGAAATCTTTTGAATGAAAAAAAAAAACAAAATTATAGGTTTCTTTTTTTTTTGTTTTGGACAAACAATATTTCTTTTTTTACTTAGCCCCTTCGCAGTGAAAGAGCAAATAAAAAAAAATGATATGATTCAACCTCAAACCCACTTAAATGTAGCGGATAACAGCGGGGCCCGACAATTAATGTGTATTCGAATCATAGGAGCTAGTAATCGACGATATGCTCATATTGGTGACGTTATTGTTGCTGTAATCAAGGAAGCAATACCAAATACACCTCTAGAAAAATCCGAAGTGATCAGAGCTGTAATTGTACGTACTTGTAAAGAACTCAAACGTGACAACGGTATGATACTACGATATGATGACAATGCTGCGGTTGTTATTGATCAAGAAGGAAATCCCAAAGGAACTAGAATTTTTGGTGCGATCGCACGGGAATTGAGACAGTTAAATTTCACTAAAATAGTTTCATTAGCACCTGAAGTATTATAAGTCTAATAAAACGGAGACTCTAATGCTATTATAGCATTTGAATAAAATATGAATAGAGTAAACTAGATTAATTAGTAAATTTGTCTCACGCATATATCTTTAACAATTCATAAAATAGAAAGAAAAAAGCATGTTGATTATATCAAAGTTCGGGGGTAACAATAATTTTAATTTATCATGGGTAAAGACACTATTGCTGATATAATAACTTCTATACGCAATGCTGACATGAATAGAAAAGGAACAGTTCGAATACCATCTACTAACATCACCGAAAACCTTGTTAAAATACTGTTAAGAGAAGGTTTTATTGAAAATGTGAGGAAACATCAGGAAAACAACAAATATTTTTTGGTTTTAACCCTACGGCATAGAAGGAATAGGAAAGGTCCATGTAAAACTGTTTTAAATTTAAAACGGATCAGTCGACCCGGTCTACGAATCTATTCTAGTTATCAACGAATTCCTAGAATTTTAGGTGGGATGGGGATTGTAATTCTTTCTACCTCTCGGGGTATAATGACGGACCGAGAGGCCCAACTAGAAGGAATCGGCGGAGAAATTTTGTGTTATATATGGTAAGCTTTCTTATATCCAAATTAAGATATGGAACTTTACCATTTGTGAAAAAAAAAGATAAAGAACAGGTTTCTATTCTCACTCTCCTCTTACATTAGTTAATACTTCAAGGAGGTTTTACCGCGAATGAAAAAAGAAAACTGGATTCAGGAAAGTTTAATTCCTGAATCACTTCCGAATGGTATGCTTCGGATTCATTTAGATAATGAAGATCGGATTCTAGGTTATGGTTCAGGAAGGATTCAACGTAGTTTTATACGTATACCAACGGAAGATAGAGTAAAAATTGAAAGAAGTCATTATGATTCAACCAAAGGGCATATAGTTTCTAGACTCCGAAACAAGGATTCAAACGATTAGGTGGTTTTTTTTTCAACTTCAATATTCCTTTCGGAGGGATACAATTCGAAAGTTTCAAATTTCCAGAAACTAATTTTCTTCAAATAAGTAAATTTGAAATTCAGTTAAGGAATGACAAATATGAAAATAAGGGCCTCCATTCGTAAAATTTGTGAAAAATGTAGACTGATCCGTAGACGGGGACGAATTATAGTAATTTGTTCCAACCCGAGACATAAACAAAGACAAGGATAATCTTTATAAAATAAAAGAGACTCCCTAAGGGACCCAATATACAAATAAAAAAAAGCGGAAAAGATCCGTTTTGGCATGAAATGGATATATCCATATACCTCTGACTTATATTTATGAGACGATAAAATATGGCAAAACCCGCACCCAGAATCGGTTCACGTAGGAATGGGCGTATTGGTTTACGTAAGAGTGCGCGTAGAATACCAAAAGGGGTTATTCATGTTCAAGCAAGTTTCAACAATACCATTGTGACTGTTACAGATGTACGAGGCCGGGTAATTTCTTGGTCCTCCGCCGGTACTTGTGGATTCAAGGGTACAAGAAGAGGGACACCCTTTGCGGCACAAACCGCAGCAGGAAATGCTATTCGGACGGTAGTGGATCAAGGTATGCAACGAGCCGAAGTCATGATAAAAGGCCCCGGTCTCGGACGAGATGCAGCATTAAGGGCTATTCGTAGAAGTGGTGTAATATTAAGTTTCATACGGGATGTAACCCCTATGCCACATAATGGCTGTAGGCCCCCTAAAAAAAGGCGTGTGTAAAAATAAACAAAACATTGAAATGATTTCAAGAGAAATAAATAATTTAATGATTTGATCAAATAATAAGATTACCATGGTTCGAGAGAAAGTAATAGTATCGAC